TTCGGGGGGTAAGGTCCTATTGAGTTCTTACTCTTCGGGTAAGGCTTTGTTTGATCTATTCCATAACATAAAAAAAGTTGGAAATTCATCCAGTCAACATAATCATAATATTAGATTCATAGAAATGATAAAAGGATGCTTTGTTTCTGATGATGTTTTTGAAAAATGGAATCCCTTGATTGATTCATAGTATCTGCTCCGCCATAGTATGAGGGCCCCTTCCGAAACAAGAAGTAAAGAAGGAATCAATTGATTTTTTGGATGACACAGGATTTCTACAGATGAGACATCCTGCAAACCATTTCTATACTAATTTAATTGAACCTTACTCTACTTTATTTTATAAAAATAAAATTTCATCAAGTAAAAAAAGACTCTTAATGTTCCGGTTGAAAGGGGAAAATCTTGGATTTTTGCACATATCCAAATCCTTATTTATTATCTCATCTTAAAATTTTATTTTTTTTTACTTGAAATTTTATAAGTTCGTTGAAGAAGTTCTATTTGTTTACTAAGCCATCCCCCTTTTTTGTTTGTCCGCCACTTCTTATGAATCTAAAGAAAGAGGTTCCGATAGACCTGGAAAAGAAAACAGTAATCTTTGACGAACAAGATCAAGAATCATTATTATTTCGACACAAGAAAATTCCTTTTCTTGTGTCGAAAATTAGGAAGACAAGTAATCCCTCCCAGAATCATTCTTTCATTTATCCCTTGCCGCGTATTCTCTTCCTACTTAATGTTATGCCGCCTATTGTCTATTAGAATTCGATTCTATTAGATAGAAAAAACTATTGATGCATTCCATGGCATTTACAATCTGGCAATAAGAAGCGTCACACCGCTCCAATTTGGATTGAAAAAAAAAAAAAAAGGGGGGGGGGTCAAGTAGTCTTCTTCGCAATATACATACTATTACTAGGAATGGGATACAAGCAATTCCCGGCATCTCGCAGAAAAGCAGTATAAACAAAGCAAGACAAGGGGCTTTCCATATTTTTTTGGATCATACATAATTGCATTGATCAACAATAATTCGGCCCTTTTTACCAACTTGATGAATCCGTGGATCTAGAAATTCATTTCGGACAATTGAACCTTCTCAAACTGTTTCTTTTTGAGAACCAAAAAGATTTGTGCTAGGATAACAGATGCCAAGAAGAACAACAAACCTTGGACACGTAATGGATCTTGAAGTACTATTTCTGCATCTCCCTGACCAAATCCACCCACATTGGGATTACTCGTTAATGGCTGATCAAGCTTGATGGATTCACCCTCTGAAACAAGAAGTTCTGGTCCTGGAGGTATAATATCAACCACTTGGTGTCCATCCGATGCATCGGCTATGCTTATTTCATATCCCCCTTTTTCTTTACGTACTATTCTGCTTACTATACCTGCTGCTGTAGCATTATAGACTGTATTGTTACTCTTGCTCCCGTCGGGATAAATCTGACCCCTTCCCCTGTTCCCGCCTACGTATATGGGATATTTTAAGAAGTGAACGTCTTTCTTAGTAGAAGGGTCCGGAGAAAGAATGGGAAAGACGATTTCACTATATTTCTGACCAGGAACAGGACCCACTACAAGAATATTTCTTTTAGTGGGGCGATAGCTCTGAAAAGACAGATTGCCCATCTTTTCTTTCAGCTCGGGAGAAATACGATCGGGGGGAGCTAATTCGAATCCCTCGGGTAAAATAAGGACAGCCCCCACATTCAAAGCCCCCTTTTTACCATTAGCAAGAACTTGTTTCAGTTGCATATCATAAGGGATTCTAACAACTGCTTCAAATACAGTATCAGGAAGCACAGCTTGTGGAACCTCAATATCCACGGGCTTATTAGCTAAATGGCAATTGGCACATACAATACGCCCGGTTGCTTCTCGTGGATTTTCATAACCCTGCTGCGCAAAAATAGGATATGCATTTGAAATAGATGTCCGAGTTATTACATATATCATGATCAATACGGAAATGAATCGAGTCATCTCTTTCTTTACCCAGGAAAAGGTATTTCTATTTTGCATGGTCCAATAATTGATCCCGGAAATTTCTACAATAAATTAGGTAGGTAGCTAGCATAGTTCCCTATCCATGATTCTGCCATTGTACTGGAATAATTGTACTGAAGTATAGTAGGAATCCCCTGGGCGGGTAGAAGTATAAAGAGTGAGTAAGCTTCAAAACGGTTTGTTTATGTACGAAGTAGCATCACGATTTGATTGATATCAGCAGATCAAATGAGTTCTTCATTCATTCATTGAATGATAAATCACTACAAGTGAAGGAGATACACGATTTAAATAATGGAAGATCCAATATTTCAAAATTGTATCTAGAATGACTGGAAAAGTGGAAACAAGACCAGATATAATTTGATCGTTATGAGCAAATCCAAAATCTTTGTAGACCGAACCAATCATTAGTTCCCACCCCCGGGGTGAGTGGAATCCGATACATAAATCAGTTAATAAAAGAATAGAAAAAGCCTTTATTGTGTCGCTTAAGTTATAGAGGAATTCCTGAACCCAAGAATTCAGAATGACAAGTTCTTCATTACCCAGAATAGAATAACCACTTAGAATAGCAAAACAGATTATATTTGTCGAGAAATCCAAAATGATATGGATATGATCTTCGTTGTGCATTTTGACCAATTGCATCGTCTCTTTGTGGATTCCTATACGAAGCTTTTGTATCTGTGTCTCCGGGTACTCTTTTATCATTTCATCCAACAGGAATAGTTGTTCTAATTCTATGAATCTTTCTAGAACGTTCTTTTCTTGAATATCATTCAAAAAAGTTTCGGATTGTCCGGTATTCCACCAATTAGTAACCCAAGGTTCCAGACTTTTATTAAATGAGAGAGAGATCCACCAGGGCAAAAAGACTATAGATGCAAGATACGGGAGGGGAGTCAATGCTTTCTTTTTTGACACTTTTCATCTGTGAATTGTTAATGAACCCGCCTCATTCGCCGACTCTATCTGATCCGATATTTCTATGAAGCATGAGTTCTATAACAAGGTATGGAACCTATGGATCTATTCCTTTTTTTTTTTTTGAATTGTTTAGTCCTTGGATCTAGAAAGAATATAGAAATAGAAATAGAATAAGGGCCCGTTTCGAATGAAGAAATAATCAAATACTTTTCCCAGATATCTCAGTCGGTCAAATTCGAACCAATTCTATCTCTATTTGTTCTTTCGATGAATGCCCAAAAGAACCGCTTGAAATAATGAATATTCTTTTGATTTCGAGACGAAAGAACTCCCCTCAATTATTCCTGGGTCGTGGGTAGCCAGTGAAAATTTCGAAAAAAATAATTGAGGGGATATTTCTGAAAAATATTAATGATGAAATCCGAAATAGGTGACAAAACGAGAGAGAAATTGGATAGTTATGAGAGATCTAAACGTTTGGTTATCCAGGAGTTAAAGAAAGGATCAAAAAAGAAACATCGATTGACAAAAGAAAGATAATTAACGAGATATGATACATCTGTATCTAATGTATTAATCCAAAGTATTGGCCCTAAAAAGAGAAATTATGTATTCCGAAATGCTCTGATATGTGTGGTGAATACATACTTATTAGACTTGTTACTAGTAGAATTGAGTTCTATATGCAGAAAAAGGAGTTTTGGTCGATCAAAATTGCTTCTTATTATGGTTGTTCCGTATACGTCCGCCTGCTTTATTCTATGGGCCACAGAAGGATTACCAACGGAACGGGGGAAATAGAATCTAACATGTTTTGCTCGAATGAACGTTCCGAAGAAGCTTCAGTTCTATTTAAAAGGGGGTTCCTGGGTCCCTTCCCTCATGCTGAGAAAGCATTCATTCCCTTCATTTCAAAATACTTCAATTGGCACGCGCAAGAAATAGGCCAATTCAGCAGCTTTTTGTTCAATTTCTCGTGGAGTAAAATTTTCGTCAGTACGGGTCAAGGGAATGGCGCCCTGGCCTCTGATTTCCATATAAAGGACACGTCGAGGATAAAGACCCTCTTTAACTTCCATTCTGATCGATTGAATCTCTCTCATAAGGAATCGAAGGAAGATGCGACGATTTATTCCAGGAAATCCCCAACGAAAAATACACACTATTCCTTCTTTTCTATCGAATCGATCATAACCGCTACCTACATTCCACGAAATTGTGCACCACAAATAGGAACTAATGAACAGACCTGCGATCCCATAGAAAGACATCACGATTCCTTGGGGAAAAAAAATGATTTGCTGAGACGGGAATAAAGATATCAGATTCCTACCAAGATAACTGGAAGTTCCAACCAATAAGAATCCTAGTGAACCTAAAAAAAGGATACAGGCCCAGCAGAAATTACTTGTTTTTCGAGACCCCGTTATAAGTTCTATCCATATACGTTCTGATCGATAGTTCATACTAGATCCAGTTGCATCCTATTGGAATTGAGAGAAGAGAATAAGCCAAATGAATTTGATTTTACTTTTTTTATTTTGCTCCCGAAGTAACTCTCATCAACTAGCACTATTATGACGCGAACTATTAGGAGTAATTCATCGAATTGGTTAGATATAAAATAATAACATCCCCTTCGTATAATACCACCACTATGTATATCTACATAATATAGATACGTTAACTTTCTATTTCAGATATCCGCTCTGATCCATTTTAAAACAGCTATCCCCCCATATACATGCATTTATCCATATATAATGTATCCGCACATGTATAATCACTTTTTTATTTGTGCCCGGAGGGAGCCACATGTCGTATCATATTCCACTAAATGGATATCCCTATTATGATCCAAGTCCAAGTGTTGAAATAAATTGATGAAATTTTGTCCTATCAGGTCTAAACAATCTTGTTTTTTTGAACATGAAGAGATAAAGAAGCCATTGCAATTGCTGGAAACACTAAGCCCACTAAAGGCACAAAAATAGAGGGTAAATTGAAATCTGTCATAGAATGGGTGCCTCGATTTAATATTTGTACCTGTTATAAAGATATCTTATCTTATGATAAGTATATCTATTATAAGTATTATTAAGTATATAATAAGTGCAAGGAATGTAGAGCTAAATAAGTGTATCTATTCACCTTTCTACAAGAAATAGCTGGATGATAATCCGCTTTATTATTCTTGTTCTACCGCCCTTATCTTCTAATAAAGAGTTTCTTACGAGTTTCCTAAGGATTTGTTAGAATCCGATCCAACAGGAATTCATAGTCAAAAGTGTAGGTCCTCGGGAGATATAAAAATATGCAACACTTCCCTTATAGATTTGAATTATTCTATATATATTAATACGATATATATTAATATGAAAGAAGGGAACATGAAATTCTTTTGATTTTTTTTCCCAATTCCATTCCGCGGAAGGAAGAATTCACTCTTTTCCTCCTGATAGGGGGTTCCTGATTACTAATCATGAATAGGGGTAGGATAAAAAATCTGCATCAAAAAAAGTAATTATCCGAAACTTCCTATAGAACTTATGTTACCAAAGAAAACTCCACTCTTCTTATTTTGACTTTGATTCCGATGAACTAAAGTTCGCTACAAATAACTGAGCCTAGCGCTCTACTTGAATTTTGATTCAAGGGAAAGAAACCGTGTAGCTGAAATAATTCACTCAGAACACCTTTTAAAGGATTACGTGGTACGATTGGGTCAAATAAGCCCTTATGGAATAAATACTCAGCTGCTTGTGAACCGTCAGGTACTGTCTTATTCAATGTTTGTTCAATTACTCTTTTCCCCGCAAATGCAATGTAGGCATTGGGTTCAGCAATAATAATATCTCCCAACATACCAAAACTGGCCGTTACTCCGCCGGTTGTAGGAGATGTAAGGATTGATACATAGAATAACTTTTTATTGAATTGATAATCATATAAAGCGGAAGATATTTTAGCCATTTGCATCAAACTCAAACTTCCTTCTTGCATGCGTGCTCCTCCAGAAGCACACACCATAATAACAGGTAGAGATCTATTAGCAGCATATTCGATCAACCGGGTGATTTTCTCGCCTACTACGGATCCCATACTACCCCCCATGAACTGAAAATCCATAACCCCAATGGCTATGGGAATCCCATTTAGTTGACCTATGCCTGTTTGAACAGCCTCAGTTAAACCTGTCTTTCTTTGATACGAATTGATACGATCTCTATAAGGTTCCTCTTCCGAGTGAAATTCAATGGGGTCAATAGAGACCATGTCTTCGTCCATAGGATCCCAAGTGCCCGAATCAACCGAAAGTTCGATTCTATCTGAACTACCCATTTTCAAATGATATCCACATTGTTCACAAATATTCATTTTTGACCTAAAAAATTTCTTATAATTTAATCCATAACAATTTTCGCATTGAACCCATAAATGTCTGTATTTTTTATTTCCATCGAAATCATTAGATCTTCCTCTTATATTGAAATCACTGCCATTACCGCCAGTTCTTATACTAGAACTCCCCCTGTCACTATCACTTACACTTTCACCACTACAAATGTAACTATAAATATAACTGTAAATAGGATTGTCGCTACCACTCGAAATGTATTTATCAATACTGATTTCAGAACGAAGATAACTATCAATGCAACTATTAATATGATTATTCCAACTATACGTAGTATCATACATATAATGATCATAGTAGCGATTGTCACCCTTAGACCCGCTATTCAGATAACTAGAAAAAGCAGTTTCTAGTTCACTCAGAAAAGAACTATCATTGTCAATCTCAAAAACCCGATTTTCAATATCAAAATATACGGAATAACTCTTACCATTACTATCCCTAACTAAAAAAGTGTCATCAGAGATGAAACTCCAAATGTCCCTGACACCGAAAAAATGATCAACATTACTGCAACTATTACTTTCGCGCCAACCATGATTATGATTGTTTTTATTCGTATCATTTAGAATGGGATCTTCACTTCCACTAGTATTTCCAACAGGACGACCAAGACTGTCCATTGATTTACCTAGCCCACACCCGTGTTCTAACTCCTCGTTAGACAACATTGAATTGAACCACCATTTTCCCATAGATCCTTCCTGCCCCCTATTTGAAAATACAATAAATGAATAGTCATTCGACGAAAAATCATTTTACTATTTCATTTCCTATCGGAATACGCATATAGATCCAATCACTAGGATTATTAACTAATAACGAGTAACTATTGAACGAAAGAGATGATTTTGTGGGAATCGGGAGTATCAATTCACTATATATGATGGAACCTTTTCTTCAATTATTATAAATAGAAGATAGGTTTCTCCCATGTTGTGTACAAACTCTCATCGAAAAGATAAATATTTGTTCCCTCCTGGGAAGGATTCATTTTCGTATAATCTCGTATAATAATAAGTTTCTAATGCAACACGGAATGAAAAGGACAATATACAGGATGAGTAGAAGAAGTTGTGACCCTTGGCTCGATCTATGGTCCGAAACAACGGGATAGAAAAGGATCCACCAAT